ATATTGAAGTGATACTTTGGACCCCCCCCCCAAAAAAAATCATTTCTTTCAATACTCACTTGTTACGTTATTGTTATTTTATTAGTTAATAATCCTAATGATTGGATTCATATGCCTAATTTCTGATAGGAAATAAAATAGTAAAATGATTATTGATTATTCATCTATTGTATATCAAACAAATAGGGAGCAGGAAGACTCTATGGAAAAATGGTGGTTCAATTCGATGTTGTCTAACGATAAGTTAGAACATAGGTGTGGACTAAATAAATCAATGGATAGTCTTGATGCTATTGGACATACCAGTGGAAGTGAAGAACCCATTCTAAATGGTACGGAGAAAAACATTCCTAGTCGGAGTGATTGTGGCAGTTATAGTTTCAGAAATGTTGATTATTTATTTGATATCAGGGATATTTGGGGTTTGATCTCTGATGACACTTTTTTAGTTAGGGATAGTAATGGTGACAGTTTTTCTGTATGTTTTGATATTGAAAATAAGATTTTTGAGATTGACAATGATAGTTCTTTTCTGAGTGAACTAGAAAGTTTTTTTTCTAGTTATTTAAATAGTGGGTCTAAGAGAAACAATCACTACTATTATCATTGCATATATGATACTCAATCTAGTTGGAATAATCACATTAATAGTTGCATTGATAATCATCTTCGTTTTGAAGTCAGTATTAATAGCTCCATTTCGGGTGGTACCGACAATTACAGTGACAGTTACATTTATAGTTTCATTTGTACTGAAAATGTAACTGGTAGTGAAAGTGGGAGTTCTAGTTCTGGTATAAGAACTAGTAAAAATGGTAGTGATTTCAATATAAGAAGAAGATCTAATGATTTCGGTAGAAATCAAAAATACAGACATTTATGGGTTCAATGCGAAAATTGTTATGGATTAAATTATAAAAAATTTTTTAGGTCAAAAATGAATATTTGTGAACAGTGTGGATATCATTTGAAAATGAGCAGTTCAGATAGAATCGAACTTTCGATTGATCCGGGGACTTGGGATCCTATGGATGAAGATATGGTCTCTATGGACCCCATTGAATTTCATTCAGAGGAGGAACCCTATAGAGATCGTATCGATTCTTATCAAAGAAAGACAGGTTTAACTGAAGCTGTTCAAACAGGCATAGGTCAACTAAATGGTATTCCCATAGCAATTGGAGTTATGGATTTTAAGTTCATGGGAGGTAGTATGGGATCCGTAGTAGGTGAGAAAATCACCCGTTTGATCGAGTATGCTACTAATCGACCTTTACCTGTCATTATTGTGTGTGCTTCTGGAGGAGCGCGCATGCAAGAAGGAGGTTTGAGTTTGATGCAAATGGCTAAAATATCTTCCGCTTCATATAATTATCAATCAAATAAAAAATTATTCTATGTATCAATCCTTACATCTCCTACAACCGGTGGAGTAACAGCCAGTTTTGGTATGTTGGGAGATGTCATTGTTGCTGAACCTAATGCCTACATTGCATTTGCGGGTAAAAGAGTAATTGAACAAACATTGAATAAGACAATACCCGATGGTTCACAAGTGGTTGAGTATTTATTCCATAAAGGCTTATTTGACCCAATTGTACCACGTAATCCTTTAAAAGGTGTTCTGAGTGAGTTATTTCAGCTCCATGGTTTCTTTCCCTTGAATCAAAATTCAAAAAATTAATAAAGTATAGCACTAAATTCAGTTATTTGTAGCGAACAAGTATTTAGTTCATCGTAATCAAAAAAAAACTAAAAAAAATGGTGTTTTCTTTGATGACATAAGTTCTACTTGTAATAAGAGTTAGAAGTTTCGGGTAATTACTTTTTATTTTTTCCTCCAGATCTATTTTTTTATCCTACCTCTATTCATGATTAGTAATCACGAACCTTCTATCAACAGGATAAAAAAGTGAATTTTTCCCTCCGAGGAATTAGAATTAGGGAAAATAAAAAAAAATTATCTGGCCTTTTTACGTATTAATATAGACAATAAAAAAAAATATCGAAATCAAAATAAAAAGAAATAAATATAAAATAGAGAATAGAAGTTATTTCTATATCTATCGATAACCCCCATTTTTTACTATGAATCCCCGTTTGTTGGATGAATCGAATTAGTTAGAGTCGCAAACTCCTAATAAAATCTTTTATTTTCATAATAAACTCCTTATTAGATTAGAAAGATAGAAAGAAATAAGGATGGGAGAAGAATAATAAAATATATTAATAAAGTGAATTATCATACATATTCGTGTAGAACTAAATAAGTGTACTTATTTAGTTCTACATTACTTGCACTTATTAACTACTTATAAATATTTATAAATATTAATACTTATAAATATTAATACTTATAAATATTTAAATATTAGTTTCTAAATATTAATATAAATATTAATACTTATAAATATTAATTTCTAAATATTAATACTTTTTTTTTATTAATATTAATATTAAATTTATTAATATTAAATTTAAATTTAATAAATTATTAATAAATAATTATAATATAATTATTATATATTATATATATATTTTTATATATTATATATATATTTTTATATTTTATATATATTTTATATATATTTTATATATAATTTTATATATATTTTATATATAATTATATATTTTATATATATAAATTATAAATATTTTATATATATAATTATATATTTTATATTTTATATATAATAAATAATATTATAAATATAATACAGTTTATGATATATACTTAACTTAGGATAGATATACTTATCATATCATAAGATATCTTTCTCTTTCTAATAGATAGAAATATTAAATCGAGGCACCCATTCTATGACAGATCTCAACTTACCCTCTATTTTTGTGCCTTTAGTGGGCCTAGTATTTCCGGCAATTGCAATGGCTTCTTTATCTCTTCATGTCCAAAAAAATAAGATTGTCTAGATCCGATGGGACCAAATCTCATCAATTTATTTCAACACTGGATCATAATACAGATATTTATTTAGTGTAATATGGTACGATATGTGAAACACAAATGAAAGAACTGTTATGCATGCGGATACATGATATCCACATAAATGCATGTATATGCAGGTATAGCTGGTTAAATTAAAAATGGATCGGCGAATATTTTATTTAAATGGAAAGTCAATGTATCTAACAAATTACTTCTAACGGTTTACATCAGAATAGTGCTAGCTAATGAAAGTTACTTCGGGATCAAGAAAGTAAAATTCATTTGGGTTATTCTCTCAATTCCAATCGAATGCAACTGGATCTAGTAGAGTATGAATTGGCGATCAGAACATATATGGATAGAACTTATAATGGGGTCTCGAAAAACAAGTAATTTTTTCTGGGCCTGTATCCTTTTTTTAGGTTCACTAGGATTCTTAGTGGTTGGAACTTCCAGTTATCTTGGTAGGAATCTGATATCCGTATTTCCATCTCAGCAAATTCTTTTTTTTCCACAAGGGATCGTGATGTCTTTCTATGGGATCGCAGGTCTATTCATTAGCTCCTATTTGTGGTGCACAATTTCATGGAATGTAGGTAGTGGTTATGACCGATTCGATAGAAAAGAAGGAATAGTGTGTATTTTTCGTTGGGGATTTCCTGGAATAAATCGTCGCATCTTCCTTCGCTTACTTATGAGAGATATCCAATCCATCAGAATGGAGGTTAAAGAGGGTCTTTATCCTCGTCGTGTCCTTTATATGGAAATCAGAGGCCAAGGAGCCATTCCCTTGACTCGTACTGATGAGTATTTTACTCCACGAGAAATTGAACAAAAAGCTGCCGAATTGGCCTATTTCTTGCGCGTACCAATTGAAGTATTTTGAAATGAACTGAAGAAAAAATAAAAAAAAAAACTTGCTAATTTCCTTTTTAATACAACCGTCGACTCTATCTGATATTTCTCTGAAGTACGAGTTCTATAAAAAGGTATTGAACCCATGGATCTATTTCCCATTTTTGTCTAATAATTTAGATCTCGGATCTAGAAGGAAAGGAATATAGAAATAGAATAAGGGTCCTTTTAGGATAAAAATGAAAAAAAAAAAAAGAAAGCCTGGGTCTCCCTCCCATATATTTCATCCATAATATTTTTGCCCTGGTGGGTCTCTCTCTCATTTAATAAATGTCTGGAACCTTGGGTTACTAATTGGTGGAATACCGGGAAATCCGAAACTTTTTTGAATGATATTCAAGAGAAAAACGTTCTAGAAAGATTCATAGAATTAGAAGAACTATTCCTCTTGGATGAAATGATAAAGGAGTACCCGGAGACACATATACAAAAACTTCGTATAGGAATACACAAGGAAACGATACAATTGGTCAAAACACACAATGAATATCATCTCCATATCATTTTGGATTTCTCGACAAATATAATTTGTTTCGCTATTCTAAGTGGTTATTTTATTCTGGGTAATGAAGAACTTGTCATTCTTAATTCTTGGATTCAGGAATTCCTCTATAACTTAAGTGACACAATAAAAGCTTTTTTGATTCTTTTAGTTACTGATTTATGGATCGGATTTCATTCGACCCATGGTTGGGAACTAATGATTGGTTCGGTCTACAACGATTTTGGATTGGTTCATAACGATCAAATTATATCTAGTCTTGTTTCCACTTTTCCAGTTATTCTAGATACAATTGTGAAATATTGGATATTCTATTATTTAAATCGTGTATCTCCTTCACTTGTAGTCATTTATCATTCAATGAATGAATGAAGAACTCATTTAATCTCCTGATATCAATCAAATCAGAATCTTTCTTCGTATCGTATATAAAGAAAGCATTTTCAATCTTACTTAATTCTTTATACTTCTAGCTCTTCAAGGTATTCGTCCTATATTCCAGTACAATTATCCCAGTACAATGACAGACTCGTGTATAGGGAACTATACTAGCTACCTATCTAATTTATTGTAGAAATTCCGGGATCAATGATTGGACATGCAAAATAGAAATACTTTTTCTTGGGTAAAGGAACA